TTATAGAATATGATTGAATTGCGTAATATAAATAGAAAATATAATAAGAATAGTATTTATTGTAATTGTATTTATTTTATTAAGTACATGCTGATACGGCTATCTATTTTATCCATATATCACATCTTTTATTGTAATTTCACTTGGGACAACGCGAGTCACACTCCATCAAAATTTGTATTTTCTATTCAATATATTCAATGAAAAATTGAAACAGGAGAATTCTCTATAGGGATATGTACATAAGAGAGAGATCCGGTTTGATATCTGGGTAACAATTTCTGTTCTGGGGTTTACATATACACATATATGTTATTATAATTATAATTGATAATTGAAAAGGATTGCTTATTGAAAAAAAAAAATGAATACTGATTAGTCATAAATCAATTTGATTTTCTTTTGCTATTCAATGAAACAAAATTTCATTGGAGATAAAAATGGAAGAATCGTTCGCTAATTCAAAGTAAATTGTTAATGGTTCCAATTTGTCCTGAATTTTGCAGTCTGTGACCGGAAATCCATTTTTTCTACTCTCAATAAAAAAGAGAAGGGATGTTTTTAAGCGATGTATATTTTAAGATACAATCAATCGAAGAGGAGAATCTAAACTAGATCCAATAAAAAACAGGAATTTCTTTTTAAAAAAGGATAAGTACAATGGTATTCAAGATAAAAAAAGGAGTGAGTAATAGAATTAGAATATAGATAATATTTTTATCCATTTTGGACCGAATTTGGCGGCATGGCCAAGTGGTAAGGCGGGGGACTGCAAATCCTTTATCCCCAGTTCAAATCCGGGTGTCGCCTGATCAACAAAAGATTTTTTATTTCTTTCCTATCTTGCCGATCTAATTCGACGAATTCTTGCTCCGCAAGAAGCAGAGGCAAAGGACTAAGTGGGCGTGTCAATACTCGATTTTTATAACCCATGGTGTAGGTTTTCTAAAAGACTGTAATTTTTTTTTCTCAAAATTGAGGTATAGCCCAAATCGGTATCAATAGGGATGAAGCAACTCTCACTTATTACTTTAATGATTGACTCTCACCATTTATTTGATTTTTCAATTGAATCAAATAAATGGTGAGAGTCAATTCCGGGATTCAGAACTAAGGTCGGAAATCTCGGTATCCAAAGGTTCCTAAGGGACACTCTGTTTTTGCTACTAGAATTGAAGAAGAGATTATACGAAAGACTATAATAACAAGATCTCTTAAATTACCCTTATTCAAAGTAGTGTCTCGTGACTCCGTCTGGTATTAAAAGAGTAAAGGTTAAAGTTGAAAAAAAAAGAATGTATTAATTAATAGTGGTGGTGAGTTCTCCGGATTTTTTCACAGAAAGAAAGACAGTAAGCTTAGATCAAATAGGAAATAGAGGTATCTGATAGATAGTTATCTATCGTGATGGTATATTTTTATGCTTTTTGCTTAGTAAGGAAAGGCATTAATATCAAAACAAACAATAGGTCTTACTATTCTTACATGCTCCATATAGAAGCATTCCTTTGATATTTCCAAGGAAAAGGCGTGTGTATCATCGTATTTGTACTAAATGCTTCCTGATTTTACCAGAAACCCTAAAATATAGAAACTTGTTACGAGTGTATTCATTGAATTGGTTCATCAATAAATAGTCTTACCTATTTTGACTCTGCGCCATTGATTCCGCTATGATTATTAATCAATAATAGAATAATTCCTTCATAGAAATAGGGGACATAATTCACATGGATATAGTAAGTCTTGCTTGGGCTGCTTTAATGGTAGTCTTTACATTTTCCCTTTCACTTGTAGTATGGGGAAGGGGTGGACTCTAGGGCTGGGCACTACTAATTGCTCAATCGAACCGTATCAATTCTTTATTGATCATTTTGCGAAGCCCTAAAAAAAGAAAAATGTCTTCCAAATTGTACTGGAATACAGTAATGAATGATTACCATAATTGTATTTCGAAACTCAAATCTACGCATGATAGGCGATTTTTCCAACCTAATTTTTCCTAAATATTCTATTTTAGTGAATCAGCTCTTATCATAATTATGGATATTACAATAAGAAAAACTAATACTATTTTTTTTTCTTTATTTATTTCCCCTTTTTCTTTTACCTTTCTAAAAGAAAGTCGTTCTGCTATTACGACAATACATATTTTCTTTCTATCGGAAACGAAGCGATTAGTGATTGGCCAAAGAGATCCGACACATAAGAAAATGAGATCTTTCTTCTGTTGAGCGATCCACATATCACACATTTAACATTTGTTTTAGACTACTAGAAAAGTTTTTATGCTTTTTTTGATTCATCTCATGTTTAAGCATGAAAAATGGACAGGGTCTGCTCTACTCCTTTTACAAATCCGAAGAAGTTACTCTCCGCGGATCATCCGTTAATTGTTCAATCAATGACTTCTTGAGATGGGAAATCAAACTAAAAGAAATAAAGTGCTATCTATATGTACATCTAATATATGTACATACGTATTGTAATTTGATCTATA